TTAAAATTTTATTTTCCTTTGATTCTATACATTAAATTAATTTAAGAAAATATTTTCACCAAAGTCTCTTCAAAACTCTACTCTTTTCTTTTAAGCTATTAAATTTAAAGAAGTATCTTCTTTTTAAAAAAATTACAAAATAAAACCTACTTTATTAAAACAAAAAAAATAAAAATAAACTAAAAAAAAATGATACCACAAAACCAAAAAAATTACAAAACTTTTCTTAAATCTTACACCATAATTTAATACCAAACTTCTCTTCCCATGAGATACATAAACATACAAAATAATACAATAAAACCCACAAAAAAAAATTTTAAAAAAAAATGAAATTAATCTTCATAATCTAAACCTCATTCCTGAAAAAATCAAAAAAATTTCAGAAAAAAAATTCAAACTAATCGGTATAGCACAATTCAATGAACACAAAAAAAATCAAAAAAATCTTAACAAAGGACTTAAATATAAAAATCCAGATTTTATAACTATTTTTCGTGAAGATCTAATAGTATAAAAACACGTTAAATTCAAAAATAAAGCAGATGAACACACTCCATGAGCAAATCTCATTAACAAAGATCCAACTATGCTCAAAATTGAACCTGACCAAATTGAAATTAAAACCAAAGACATATGAACTATGGACGAATAAGCAACAAAAGCCTTTAAATCATATTGTCGTCTACAAATAAAATTAACTAGAAAAATCCTAAAACAAAAATAAAAAAATAACCATCTAACTATATTTATGTCTCAATACATACTCTTTCCTGAATAAAAAAATCGATAAATACCAATTACTCCTAACTTTATCATTATTCCAGCTAAAAGCATAGAACCAAATACAGGAGATTCAACATGAGCCTTAGGAAGTCATAAATGCAATCCAAAAGCAGGAAACTTAAACAAAAAAACCATCACTCAAAAAAAAAAAACTATTTGACTACCATAAAAAAATCTAACAACCTCACATTCATCTAATCCAACAAAATATCCATTTATTTCCAAATCCTTAACTAACACAAAATCTGATTTATAATCATTATGTCTAATTCTACCAGACGTAAGCATTCCTACAAATCAAGTAAACATTCCCATTACAGATAAACCTTCCTGAATAAATACTATACTTATCAAAAGAGGAACTGAACCAACCATAGAATAAACTAAAAAATAATTCAAAGCCTCAATTCGTTCAGGATTTTTTCCTCACAACATAATTAAAAAAAACATTAATATAAAAGATCTCTCAAAAAAAATAAATAAATATAAAGCATTTAAAGACAAAAAAAAACCTATTAATACTAAAAGTAAAATAATTTTTAATAAACAAAAAATTTTTCTATTTTCGCCTATCAATAAAACAAACAAAACTACCAACATTCTTAAAATTATAAAAAAATAAGCTAAAGAATCTAATACCTCTAATTTCCCCATCCATAATCTTTTAGAAATAAAAAAACTATATTTAAAACGAACAAAAAAATAAAGAACCCTAATAATAAATCTAAAAATTAATCCTATTTTTTTAAAAAAAAATAACCTAGACAACAAAATAACTAAAAAAGAAAACATTTTATATTAACATTTATTTAATGAAGCATTCTAACTCTTTTTAAAGCAAAAACATTCTTATCAAAAAAACGCATCCAACTAACCAAAACCGACAAACCTACTGCAACACCACATGCAATCAATCTTAATAACACTAATAAAAATCTCATTTCTCCTAACCCTCTAAAAAAACTAAAAAACAAAAAAGTAATAGCTAAAATAACTTCTATAGAAATTAAAAAATTTAAAAAACGAAAACTAAAAAAATATAAAATAAATAAATGCCATCAAAAAAAAACCCCAATCGAATTTTCCAAAAGAATTTTCATTACTCAAACTAAATTATTAAAAAAAAAAAAAAAAAAAAAAATAAAAAAATGAACTAATTCGACTAATAGTAATAAATGGGTAAACTACAGAACAAGCACCTAATCACATTAAAATAACAAAATTAAAAATTCAAAAAAAAAAAACTAAACGAAAAACTAATCCATTACCCAAATAAATCCGTAAACTAAAAAAAGGAAGTAAAAAATAAACCACTATAAACATTACTAAAGCAATTACCCCTCCTAACTTATTAGGAATAGCTCGCAAAATTGTATAAGCAGGTAAAAAATATCATTCAGGCTGAATATGTGGAGGAGTTACTAAAACATTAGCTTCTAAAAATTTTTCACAATCTAAAAAAAAAAAAGGAAAACCAAAACAAACTATACTAAATATTAATCCTACTCTTAAAAATCCTATTAAATCTTGAAAAGAAAAATAAGGATGAAATGGAATCTTTTGCCTATCTCTTCTAATCCCTAATGGATTATTTCTGCCTGTTTCATGTAAAAAAAAAATATGAAATACTACAAATAAAGCTATTACAAATGGTAATAAAAAATGCAAACTAAAAAAACGAACTAAAGTTGGAAAAGAGACAGAAAATCCACCCCATAATCAAACCACAATTTTTTTTCCAACATATGGAATCGCAGAAAATAATTTTGTTATTACAGTAGCACCTCAAAAAGACATTTGTCCTCAAGGTAACACATATCCTAAAAAAGCAACAGCCATTGAAATCACAAAAATTCAGCACCCTACTAATCAAACCTTTTCGTACACATAAGATTGAAAATAAATACCACGAAAAATATGCAAATATAAACACGCAAAAAAAAAAGTAGCCCCATTCGAATGTAACCTACGAATAAAAAAACCAAAAAAAACATCTCGAACAATCAAATCAACATTAGAAAAAGCTAAATCAACGTTTCTTACATAACTAAAAGAAAGAAATAAACCACTTACTATTTGTACTCCTAAAAATAATCCCAACAACGAACCAAATTTTCAAAAAAAAGAAATTTTCTTTGGACTGGGCAAATCAATAACTAAATCTTTTATTAAACGACCAACAGAATCTTTTATTCGAAATATAAAAAAACGACTTAAAAAAAAATTTTTTACTTTCATTTAATCTAAATAAAGCAATTATTATAAAATATTTAAATAATTTCTTTTGGTTAACGGCCAAAAATGGATTAACCACTATACTTTAACTTTTTATTCTCTTATTCTCAATTGAAATTAAAATTATTTTCCTTAGTAGATTACAAAACTACACCAATTAACTGAGTCAACCACATCATTAACTAGAACTAAGAAAAATATTTATTTAAATATATAATATAATCCCTTTTTAAAAAAATTTCCTATTTGGATCTTAAAAAATTTTGAATTCTAAAAACAAAAAACTTTTTAAATAAAAAAAAGTTTTTTTTTTTTTTTTTTCTATATATTTCAAATATTTATTAAAAAATTTATTATATTAATATATATATATATATATATATATATATATATATATATATAATAATATAAAAAAAAATTAAAAAAAAATTCTAGGAATATTTTAAAATAACTTTCAAGCTTTTTTTGTCGGATACCCCACTATAACCCATCCCTCCAATTAAAGCGTTTCTCCTTATGAGTTAAGGTTTTAATTGGATTATAATTAAAAATCTTTTCAAAAAATTTCTAATTACCCGACTTTTTGGATTGAAAATTTATTCATAATATTTACTAGTTTTGAAAAATCAATTTTTTAAAAAATAAAAAATTTAAAGTAAAGTGTTTTGCATTTACTTCAAATTTTAATTTAAATCTCCACTAAATGGAAATTAATTTAGATTTTGGTATTGGTTGATTTATAAAATAAAAACTATTTATACAGTGTTTTCTAAGTTTTTTAGAGTTAAATTTTCCTATTATTCTCTACTTAAAAATAGCCAAAAAAAATTCGTCCAAGGAAACCCCCTTCAGAATGAAAAAAAAGCACTTTAAAGAGAAAAAAATTTTTCTATTTTTGAAGCTTAAATTCAATACAATTAATCTGCCACTTTAAAAATTAAAATAAGATGAGTCCTTTCGTACAACACTTAAAATTATTAGATAAAAACCAACCTGATTTACATCGGTCTAAACTCAAATCACGAATAATTTTAATAGTCGAACAGACTAAAATCTAAAATACCTACACCTAAATTTAATTATGATTCAACATCGAGGTAGTAAACAAAACTTTTGATAAGAACTCTAAAGTCTAATTACCCTGTTATCCCTAAGGAAGTTTTTTTTTTTTAAGAAAAAAAACATATTATTCTCTAATTCCCCATTAAAAATTTTAAATTTATTTTTTAAAAAAAATTTTAAACTCTATAGGGTCTTTTCGTCTTAATTAAAATTTTTTATTTCTAATAGCATCTTTACTATTAATGAAATTTAAAAATAAAATTAATAAAACAAATACTTTCTCAAGATTCCTCATTCAAACAATTCCATATTTAATGGACAAATAATTATGCTACCTTTGCACAGTCAAAATACTGCAGCAATTTAAACAAATTTCATTGAGCAGAGTTTACTTTTTAAAAAAAAAGAAATGTTTTTAATAAACAGTTGGAAAGCCAATTGAATTCTTTATTACATTTTTTTATACTAATTTTTTAATTACTAAAAAAGAAAATCATTTTTTATATTTTTTTTAAAATGATTGAAACTTTATTTTATTTAAACCTGTATTAATAATATTTTATTAAAAAAAATAAATCAATCTGAAACTTTATTATTTTTTTTTAAAGTAAAAAAATTTATCACAATTCAAAAAAAAAGCTTTTACTTTTTTACAATTTTAAACTAAATAAAAATAATCGAAAAATTTTCTCCTCTAAACTAAATTCTTTATCATCTTTAATCAATACACATATTAATTATGTAAAATTGAACCTTAAATTCTAATCTAATTTAGATCTTATTTTTTCGAGTTAAGAAATTTTTCTTATTTTCCTAAAAACCGTAATACAAAAAGGAAAACTAATCTTTTGGTTTTTTTTCAAAGCTAAAGAGAAGAGAAATCGTAAATTTCTCAATAAACAGATTAGAAGTCCTTTATTAATTACATTAATTCTCTCTTAAAATTTATTTCTTTAATCAAATTTAAAAATTTGTCAGTTTATTTGGAAAATAAAAATACTTTAAACTATATTAAATAAAGAATTTTTTAAAGTTTTTGAAGAAACTCAAAATTTTCCACACATAAATTTACAATTTATTATTCTGATATTTAAATTATTCAAAAAAAGAAACTACCACATTTCTATATTTAACTTCTAAAGTTAATACATTTAAATTTATTCTGCCATTAAAAAAAATTCAGCTTCAGCTAAATTTACCATGTTACGACTTATCTTTCAAAAAAGATTGACGGGCAATGTGTACCCTAAATTTATTAAAAACTTCAAAGAAACTTATTCATTTAATCTTTTACTTTTTAGTCCTTACTAAGAAACTGAATTATTTTTCACAAATTTCTTAAATAAATGTAGTGAATTAAATGTCTAACTTAAAAGCAGCACAATGATTTGTTTTTAGACTAGTTTCTCATTTTATAAGTAATCTTTTAACAACCGTACACTAACCTTTAAACAAAATTAGCAAATTATTAAGTGTGTATTCTCTTTACTTAACACACTCCCCAAAAAATTTAAATTAACTGCCAAATCTTTTTATTTTATTATAGGACAAAAATTCAAAGTTTTTATAATTATTATTACCAACAGGTTTATATAAATCTTATAATCCTTAAATTATTCAAAAATTAATAATAAACTTTACAATTATTACCAAAAATTTAATTATTTTTTTTATTTATTTTTTTTCTTACTTCTTAATTCTCAAAACTGAGTATAACCGCAGCTGCTGGCACTCTAATAAGCTTTTTCTATTTCTTACATCTTTATCTAATTTTTAAATTAATTATTTTAAAAAATTCACATCTAAATTATTAATTAGAACTAAACATAATACCTAATTCAATTATCAAAAAATTTTTTAATGTTCCTGCTAAGAAAAATTAATTAAACCAAAATTAAATTTATTATTGAACTTAAAAACCTTTTTATTTATCCAATTAATTTGCAATTAACTATACTTTTCATACTAAATTCAATTTAAATCTCTTATTTAAAAAGAATTTAGTTTCCTCTTTAGTTCCACAAACTAATATTTTTTTTCACCTAAACTATTTTTAATTTTTCTCTCCTTCTTATAGAAAGAATTACTATTTTTTCATTATTTGGGCATGAACCACACAGTTTTTTTAACTTATTTCTATTTAGATAAAAAAAGTTATTCCTTAAAAGTTATTTTAAGAAACCTTTAATTGTAATCATTTATAATAAACTCTAATTAAAACTATAAACAAACTAACTTTTATTAAAATAAAAATAAACAAAACTTTGATATTTGAGGAATGAACCATTTTAAATTGATACAAAACCAATCGTCATTAATATATATAAAACTGCAAAAACTCCAACAAATAATTTTTGCATATTCAAAAAAAAAACTCTTAACAGATTAAACTTAAATAATAATTTAATGTAAATAAAAGATTTATAAGTAATTAAAATAGCTAAAATAAAATAAATAAAAAATGAAACTTTTAAATAATCAAAACCAACTATTGAATTTATAAGTAAATACTTATAAATAAATCCAAAAAAAGGAGGTAATCCTAAAAAAGTTATTAAAACTAAAATCATTATAAACAAATCTATAGATGTTGTTATATTTAATTGATCAAAAAATGTATAAGAATCAGTTAAAATAAAAAGAAAAAAAGAAAAAATAATTATATATAATAAAAAAAAAACTACTCCTTTTAATCAAGATTGAGTTAAAACTAAAATAATTCATCCATATTTCACTTTTGAAGATCAAGCAAAAAAAATCTTTAAATCATTTTGTCTTATGCTTAAGAAAAATAAAGATAAAAAAATAGAAAAAATACAAATAAAAAAAATTACTTTAAAAGACACTACTTGTTTAATAACTAACATAAAAATAGGAAAAACCTTATTAACTACACCAAAAACAAAAAACAAAAAATAATTTAAAAAACTTCTTAAATATGGAAATCACCATAGAAATGGAAAAAATCTAATCTTAAAAAAAAAAGCAATGACTAAAAAAGTCTCTTTATTAAATAGCAAACCCCAAATAATTAAAATAAAAGGAATCACAGAAGAAATAAAAAGAATAGGAATAAATCTACCAAATTTTTTAAAATCATTTCAAACTATTGAAACATATCCAAAAAAAGCTAACCCTTCTAAAAAAATTAACATCGATATAGAAGTATTAGCTCTTAAAATCATTCCTATAAACAAAAAATGACCAAAAGTAATAATCAACTTTATGAAACCAACAGACTTTAAAAAAAATCAAAGTTTTTTTTTTTTAAAAAAAATTTTATTTAACTTTAAAAAATTTTTTTCTTTTAATTGCAAATTAAAAATTTTAAGTATAAAACTATAAAGTTTTACTTCTTTCATTCCAAAAACCCACGTCGAAATTCCTCTAAAATTCCTAAAAGTAATACAAATAAAAAAATTCAAAACCTTAAACGATTCCCAAAAAATTTTTTTCTAGATTCATAAGGCAACTGTAAAAGCAAACATATTTCTACATCTAAAAGCAAAAAAAAAATCAAAATCAAAAAAAACCGTAAAGAAAAAGGTAAACGAGCCTTTCTAGACGAATCAAACCCGCATTCAAAACAAGACACAGTTTCACGAAATAATGTTAAACCAACTTGATCTGATCAATAAATTCATAAAACAAAAATTACCAACAAAATAACAAAAAAAAAAAAAAAAACCAACAAAAGCGCCATAATTTATTTTAAAAACTTAAAGCAAATTCTTTTTAAAAAAATCAAAAAATGTAAAACTAAACATTCTCAAATCCCCAAAATTTGTATTTTAAAATAAACTATTTTAAGTTAATCATCTAAAAAATTAAGTTTTATTTAAAACTAGTTTTTCTAGGTAAACATTCAATTCTAATAGGCATAAAAGAATGATTAGCTCCACAAATTTCTGAACACTGTCCAAAAAACTTTCCTATATGTCTAGAAACTAAAAAACTAGAATTCAAACGTCCAGGAACACAATCTAACTTAAAACCTAACTGTGGAACAGCAAATCTATGAATAACATCATTAGAACTTAATAACATTCGCACTACTAACTTAGAAATTAAAATTAAAGGTAAATCAACATCTAATCTCCGAATTTTAGTTTGAGAGTAATTATGCTGATACGAATCATAACTTAAATTTTGTCTATTTTTAAAATAATTTTTTAAAAACCTAGTTCTATATCCATATCTTCAGTATCATTGACGTCCTCTAACCTTTATTCTTCTAAAAGGAAAAATCAAAGATTTTAAATCCAATAAATATAATCCATAAAAACTTGGTACTACAACCAACAATAAAACCAATCCAGGTATAATTGTTCATACGACTTCTAAAATCTTTCTTTCAGTACAATCTTTAAAAAAATATCTTTTAAAGCTAAAAATATACAAAATTCTGAAAACCAAAATAGAAATTATTATAAGAACAAATAAAGATCAATCATGAAATAAATCTAAAAACTTTCCAACAGGTGAATGTGAATTAATCATTCCGAAATGCATGTAAGATTTGACTAAATAAAGCCATATTAAATTTTGAAAATTTAAAGTTTTTTTAACTTAAAATCTTTAAAAAGAAACTATATAAAATATATAAAAAACTAAAAAAACCAATCCTCAGTTTCAAGCTATCTCCATAAATAAATCATAACGGAATCGAGGAAATGAAGATCGAAATCAAATGAATCCAACAGCCAATAAAACACCAAATAAAATATACTCATAACCAGAATAACCATATGAAAAAATCAAAACTCTTAAACTTCTAATAAAAATTATTTGACCATATTCCCCCAAAAACAAAAATGCAAACTCTAAAGCTCCATACTCTGTTTTAAAACCAGAAACTAATTCGCTTTCTCCTTCAGCAAAATCAAAAGGAGATCGATTAGTCTCGGCAACACATCTAACTAATCATACACAGAATAGTCTAAAAAATCACATTAAAAAAAAAAAATTTTTTTCAAAAAAAGAAAACATTTGATATCCACCATGCCTGCAAATAGGGAAAAAACCTACAAAAATTAAAATTATTTCATAAGAAATAACCTGAGCAACTCCACGAAACGCTCCCAACATAGAATACTTAGATTTTCTTCCTCATCCAGATCTTAAAACAGAATAAACTTTTATTCTTCTTAAACAAAAAAAAACTACCAAACTAAAAAAATAAACATTTTTAAAAAAAAAAAACGGCATTATCCTTCACATCAAAAATAAAACAAATATAGCCAGAAAAGGACCGAAAAAAAACAACAACTGTTTTCTTCTTATAACTATCGAAGAAGTCTTTATAACTAACTTTACAGTATCAGCAACAGGAGTTAAAATTCCTAAAAAACCTACCTTTTTTGGACCCTTTCGTAACTGAATATAACTCATAAACTTTCGTTCAAACATAGTAAAAAATAAAACACATAACAAAAGTCTAACTATAACCATCAACCAATTAACTAAAATAATAATTTTTCAAAAACTTTTACCAAAAAAATTATTTATTTACATAATAGTTGTAAACTATTCATACTCAATTATACTATTTTTGAAACTCTAAAAAACTTAGAAAACACTGTATAAATAGTTTTTATTTTATAAATCAACCAATACCAAAATCTAAATTAATTTCCATTTAGTGGAGATTTAAATTAAAATTTGAAGTAAATGCAAAACACTTTACTTTAAATTTTTTATTTTTTAAAAAATTGATTTTTCAAAACTTAGTAATATTATTAATAATTTTCATTTTTTAATAACATTTAAACCTAAACTATTTAAAACTAATCATTAAAAATTTTTTAAAACTTCTTCCAATCAGTTTCCTTTTATCTTATAAAAATTATTTAATTCAAAAACTTTTAACCTAATTAAAACGAATAAATTTTTAAAATTTTTTTAACTTAAACTTCATCTAAATATTGAACTAATAACAATCTAAAAACTAAAGCTTGAATAAAACACACAAATAATTCAAAAAAAAAATATCCTACAAAACAAAAAAAACTTATATTTCAAACTAACACAGAAGAACAAATTAACAATCAAGAAGAAACTAAACCTAAAAAAATATGACCAGTTCTAATTTTTACAGATAAACGTAAAGACAAAGTTAAAGAACGAATACATAACCTAACTATTTCAATCAAATTTAAAAATTTTGATAAAACAAAAGGCCTGCCAAAAGGAGAAAAATGACTAAAAAATCCTAAAAATTTTTTTAATAATCCATAAAAAATTATCATAAATCATACTTCCAATGCTAAAATAAAATTAAAAACTATATGTCTTGTAATCCTAAAAGTATAAGGAAATAAACCTAAAACTTTTTGAAAAAACAAAAAACTAAAAATAATTACAAAAATAAAAAAAATAAAAAGCATTCCTTTCTTCTTTTTTATCCAAGCTCCTTTTAAAAAAATATATCTAAAAGCATTATGAAAAGAAAAAAAATAGCCTTGAACTAAACAAACAACAATTATTACTACAAAAACTCAAGAAACACTCATTTTTTTAAGAAACTTTAAATTAGAAAAACAATAGTCCAAAGAAGAAAAAATATCCAATAACATCTTTATTAATATGGGAGAAAATATTTTCTCTTCTTTAAATTAAGAATTTAAAGCTTCATTAGCTTCCATATTTTCTCTTACTTAACCAATATCCATAAAATTCAAAATTTTATATGCATAAACAATCAAAGAAAATAATTATTAAAAGCATTTTAAATAAATAATGTAGAGAAAAAAAATTCTTTAATTTACTATATCGCAGTAACCTACATAAGCAGTCCTTACACTATCCAACAATAAATCCATATCAATAAATAAAAAAATATAAAAATATTCACACCACATCAACAAAATGTCAATATCAAGCAGCAGCTTCAAAACCAACATGTTGATTTTTAGAAATAGAAATTGAACCTAATAAACGAACCAACCTATAACTAATCATACAAAAACCAACTAAAACATGGAACCCATGAAAACCTGTCAACAAAAAAAAAATTCTTCCATAAATCAAATTTTTTATAGAAAAATTTCTTAAAGTATATTCTTCAAATTGAACATCTAAAAATAATAAACCAAAAAACAAAGTCAAAACAATTCTAAAAACAGAAAAAAAAAATAAACGATACATAATACAATGATGAGCTAAAGTTATTCTAACTCCTGAAGAAAGTAATAAAATTGTATTTAATAAAGGAAACCCATAAGGATCAACTAAAAAAGATTCAAATCCAAAAGGAGGCCACCTTTTTAATCTAATTCTGGGCCTTCAACATTTATGAAAAAATCTTCAAAAAAATCTAAAAAAAAACAAAATTTCTGAAACTATAAATAATACTATTCCCATACGTAATCCAGAAATTACTATACCTGAATGTCATCCAGTTCAGGATTCTACTTCTATATCACCAAATCATAAAATTAAAATTACTAAAAGGATAAAAAAATTAAAAAAAAAAAAAAAAAAACTTCTATAATGCATACTAAACAATCTAGAAATTAAAAGTCCTCCAACTCTAAAAGCAACCAACACAGGTCACGGTCTAAATCTTACTAAATGAAAGCCTGTATTCATTTTAAAATTCTAGAAATAAATTTAATTACTTGTTTTCGGGTCGAAACCGATTCCTATTCAGGTTTCTAAAAAAAAATAATAATAAGTAAATTATCCTTTAGTTGACAACTAAAAATTTTATTTAAACTAATTTTTAAAGATAAGAGATTATCTAAAATCTCAAAATTTATTTTCAAAATAAACTTAAAAATTTATCTCAAAAATTATTTTTAAAAAATTGTTAATAAAAAAATAAAAAAAAAACTAAACCCAACTAAACTTAATCATTTTACAAAATATCTTTTACTAAAAATTTTTCTAAACTTTTGTCTTATTAATGAATTTAATTTTTTTATAAAATAAAATAAAAAAAATCCTTTATCTAGAGAATGAACTAAATAACCTCCAATTAAATAAACCTTATTTAATCTGATAGTTAAAATTTTTAAAAAAAACATGCTTAAAAAATAGAATATAAAATTCTTTAAAGAAATTAATATACGAAAATTTAAAACATAAAAACTTAAAATTAAACCTAAGCTCCTATAAACCAGCACTCATAAAGCAGAACCAAAATTCATTCAACAAAAAAAATGTTTATACAAAATAATACCTAATCCAAAAACTCCTAAATATAAAATATAAAAAACAAAATTTTTCATTCTAAACAACTCTACTATCATTCCATATTTGAATCGAAATTTTAAACCCATAATATAAACTAAACGAAAAGTATAAAAAATAGTAAAAATTAATGATAAACAAAAAATTACTAATAAACAAAAATTTAACTGAAAAAAAACTGTACCTCCTATTATTATTTCCTTAACAAAATATCCAGAAAAAAATGGAAAACCTCTTAAAGAAAAACAGCTAAAAAACAAATTAAAAATTACCATAGGTTTTAAATTTCAACATTTTTTTAAATGACGTATATCTTGTTTATGATTCTTTAAAACCAAAAAACATCCAACAGAAATGAATAGTAAAGCCTTAATTAAAGCATGAACCATCATATAATAAAAACCTAATTCATAACATCCTAGAGATAAAACAAAGCTAATAAAACCCAATTGTCTAACAGTTGAATAAGCTACAATCTTCTTTGATTTATAATCAAAACAAGCAGCTAATCTTCCTAAAAACAAAGTTCATAACCCTAAATATTGAACAAACTCATTTAATTCTCATGAAATTAAATACCTAAATCGAAAAAATAAATACAAACCTGCTGTTACTAACGTTGAAGAATGAACTAAAGCTGAAACTGGTGTTGGAGCTGCCATAGCATCAGGAAGCCATCTACTAAAAGGAAAATGAGCTCTCTTTGTAAAAAAAGCAAAAATCAAAAAAAAAACCACCACTCTAATAATTCTATCTATAGAACCTAAAAAAAAATGACCCTGGAAAAAAAAAAAAAATAAACTAATTAAAAATAACCCATCTCCTAAACGATTAACTAAAAAAGTCTTTAAACTAGCAAATCGCCTTCTAAAACATCCAAATCAAGCAACCAATAAAAAACTTCTAAAACCCAACCCATCTCAACCTAACATTAATCTAATCAAATTAGGAGAAATAATTAAAACTACCATAGATAAAACAAAAGAATTCAAAAAAAAAAAAAATCGCTTTAAATTGCTATCTTGTCTCATATAAATTCTAATAAATAAATGTATCCTACTTACAATCATAAATAAAACAAATAAATATAAAAATCTATAATAATCAAAAAAAAAACCAAAAAAAAAAAAATCAAAAAAATGAATTCTTCTAAAATCTAAAATTATATATAATGGACAAAATTTAGTCAACACAAAAAAAAACATTATTAAGCCTAAAATTAAATAAACCACACATCTAACAAACAAAAAACTATTAATATTACTTTATTTATTAACAAAACGAAAAGACCCTCCTATTACTCTAGTCATCATTCTAACTACAAAAAGAACAAAAATTAAAAAAATTCTAATAAGAATTAAAAAATAAGATTCACAAATCCTAAATAAAAAAAACGAAACATCTTCTATAGACGTTTTAAAAGATAATAAGCCAAGATTAGTTTTTTGATTTTTAAATCTTAATCCTCCAAAAAAAACAATAACTAAAAAAAAAAAAATCTTTCTAATAAAAGAATATGAACTTAAAGGTTTTGATTGTAAAGAAAACATATAATAAAATAAAACCATACTTCCTCCTACTTTAATTAAAAGAAAAATTAATCCATATCAAAAAAGTTTAATTACTCTCAAAACAAAAAAAACAATTAAACAAATTCTTAACATAATCACGCCCAAAAGAATAACTCTAGAACAAAATTGAACAAACACGGTCAAAATACCTACTAAAAGTAAAAGAATTCTAATAAATCTAATTTTAATCTCTATAAATTGGCTAAAAAGCCTCCAAAAAAAAGAAAATTTCTTATGCTAAACACCTAATTTACTTTCTATTATTCTATCTAAATACTACTCTTCGAGCTTCTTTAGTATGAAAAGATACAGGACAAATAAAAAAATGCCACTCAGAACTTGAAAATTTTCTATACACAACTAAAGTTTGACGTTCCTCAACCAAACTTCTTATTAATATATACATAAAAAAAACTACTCCTACTAAAGAAATAATAGATCCTATTCTAGAAATCTTTTTTCAAAAAATAAAATCATCTGAAAAATCAACATAACGACGAGGCATCCCTTGCAAGCCTAAAAAATGTTGAGGAAAAAACGTTAAATTTACTCCTATAAACATTACTCAAAAATGAGAAAATAAATAATAAGGATTCATTTTACAACCTGAAAATAAAGGTCACCAATGAATAAAACCTCCAAAAATAGAAAAAACTGCACCTAAAGATAAAACATAATGAAAATGGGCAACAACATAATAAGTATCATGTAAACTAATATCTAATCTAGCTTTTGACAAAACAATACCAGTTAACCCTCCTACTGTAAATAAAAAAACAAAACCCAAAGCCCAAAGCAAAGAAATAGATTTAGAAAAAATTTTTCAATCAGCACCATAAATAGTAGCCAATCAACTAAATACCTTTATACCAGTTGGAACACCAATAATCATAGTAGCTCCAGTAAAATAAGCACGAGAATCTAAATCTAAACCAACTGTATACATATGGTGGGCTCAAACTATAAAACCTAAAAAACCAATACTAATCATAGCATACAACATTCCTAAATGACCAAAAGAAAAACGCTTCCCACTATAAAAAATTACTATATGAGAAATCATTCCAAATCCTGGCAAAATTAATATATAAACTTCAGGATGTCCAAAAAATCAAAAAATATGCTGAAATAATATTGGATCTCCTCCTCCAGCAGGATCAAAAAAGCTAGTATTAAAGTTTCGATCTGTTAATAACATTGTTAATCCACCAGCTAAAACTGGCAACGACAAAAGTAATAAAAAAGCAGTAATTAAAATTGATCAAATAAATAACGGAAGATATACTAAGGAACCAAGCTTCATTTTTAAAATAGTTGTAATAAAATTTATAGCACCTAAAATAGAACTTAATCCGGCTATATGTAAAGAAAAAATTGCAAAATCCATTGCAACCCCTCTATGAAAAATATTCCTAGTTAAGGGTGGATATAAAGTTCAACCAGCACCAACCCCTCCTAAAGAAAATAACGAACATCTTAAGAAAAAAATTGAAGGAACCAACAACCAAAAACTCAAATTTTTAGCACGAGGAAAAGCCATATCAGGAATACACATCATTAAAGGAATTAACCAATTCCCAAATCCACCTATCATCACAGGCATAATAAAAAAAAAAATCATTATTAAACCATGAGAAGTTATAATTAATTTATATAATATTGAATCTCCAAAAAAAACACCAGAAAACCCCAATTCTATTCGAATTAATACTCTAAATCTAGTACCAACTAAACCCATTAATATTCCAACTATAAAATATAAAGTACCTATATCCTTATGTTTAGAAGAAAAAACTCACCGTTTAAAACTGTATAACAT